AATTTACTTTTAACTGGGAGAGGATGCCTAGAAAGAAAAAAAAAAGGCGTAAAAAAAGGCGAAAGTGTTTACTGAAGGTAATTCTTGTGACGTAAACCGCCCTATAAATGGAAAACCAAAACCTTAAGGTTTACAAAAAAAAGGGGAAGTGAAACATCTCAATACCCTTTCTTAAATCAACCGAGGATGTGTAAGTAGTGGTGAGCGAAAGCACAAAAAGGCTAACACAAAAATGAGTCCCTATAAATATCCATATTTAATAGGCATATCAAAAATCCATGTTAAGGGGATATTAAACCCCGTCATCCATTTTTTTTTTTGTATTAAAGTAAAACAATGCAGGCAAACTTTGTTTGACAACTGGGGGACCACCCTCAAAGCCTAATAATAATTTTCTTATCGATAGTGAACTAGTACTGTGAAGGAAAGGTGAAAAAGACGTTGCGACTGTGAAATTAACCTAAAACTCCTAGTTTTAACCAAAGCTGTATAACAAGTCATGGTTTACCTTTTGTATAATGGGCAAGTGACTTTTAAGTAAAAGCAAGCTTAAGATAAAATGTAGGCGAAGAAAACTCAAGTCCTAAAAGGCACAAAAAAAGTTTTTTCTTAAAGACCCGAAACCAACTGATCTAAACTTGAGCAGGCTGAAATTAAAGCGGCAACGTTTTTTGGAGGGCCGAACCCGTGTGTGTGGCAAAATACTGGGATGACTTGAGTTTAGGGGTGAAAGGCTAATCAAAGTTGGTTATAGCTGGATTTCTGCGAAATCTATTTTAGTAGAGCGTTTTAGTTAAATAATTGGGGGTAGAGCACTGTGTAGAGAATGGGGAGATTTTTCTCTTACTGAACCTTGGCAAACTCCGAATACCAATGTTTTATCTAAAGCAGACAGAGTTTGAATGATAAAATTCATACTCGAGAGGGAAACAGCCCAGACTGAATGATAAGGCCCGTAAAATAGTTTCAGTGAAGAAAGCGACTTCTTTTTTAAGACAATCAGCAGGTAGGCTTGGAAGCAGCCATCCTTTAAAGAAAGCGTAACAGCTCACTGGTTTAGAGATTAAGTCCTGCAAATTTTTTGGACTTATAGCTATTGCCGAAGCATCAGACGATTTTTCGTGGTAGCAGAACATTTTGTAAATAAAACTGATGCTGAAAATCTATCAGGTTAATATCAAAAGTGAGAATACTTGCATGAGTAGCACAAAACAGTATTTAAAGACTGTGGCCGTAAATCCAAGGTTTCCAAATTTTTTTTTGGCATAAAAAACGGTCCCTAAGCATTTAAGCTAAAGCTTGTTGTAATGGGTAAGACTGTCCTGTAAAAAGCTGCTGACGAAAAAAAAAACTTTATCTGTACTCTTTGTCAAAAAGGTCACTTTGTTGACAAAGATAAATTATTTTTTCCAAGAAACAAGCGCTTTGTAAATACCGTACCTCAAACCAACACAGGTGGATTGGTAGAGAATACTAAGGCCTTAAGATAATCTTGTTGAAGGAACTCGGCAAATTAACTCCGTAACTTAGGGATAAGGAGTAAAAAAATAATTGTAAGTATTATTTTTTTGACACAAAATCGGGAGGGGCGACTGTTTAATAAAAACACAGGTCTCTGCTAACTTGTAAAAGGATGTATAGAGGCTGACACCTGCCCGGTGCCTATAAATGAAATTTCAAAGTTTACGCTTTGAGTCTAAGTTTGGGTAAACGGCGGCTGTAACTCTGACGGTCCTAAGGTAGCGAAATTCCTTGTCGGGTAAGTTCCGACCCGCATGAATGGTGTAACGACTTCTCCGCTGTCTCCAACAAGATCTTAGTGAAATTACAAAAACCGTGAAGATGCGGTTATCCCGCAGCTAGACGGAAAGACCCCGTGCACCTTTACTATAGGTAATTATTGTATTCCAAGGGCTTCAGTTTAGAATAGGGGGGAGCTTTTAGCGTCCGTGAAATACCGCCCAGAGTACCGTTGGTTTTACTAACAAAAGGACAGTGATTATTGGGTAGTTTGACTGGGGCGGTCGCCTCCTAAAAGGTAACGGAGGCGTACAAAGGTTTCCTCAGATCGGTCAGAAATCGATTGGAGAGTACAAAGGCAAAAGGAAGCTTGACTGTGAGACCTACAAGTCGAACAGAGACGAAAGTCGGTCTTAGTGATCTGGCGATATTGAGTGGAAAAGTCGTCACTCAACGGATAAAAGTTACTCTAGGGATAACAGGCTGATCTCCCCCAAGAGTTCACATCGACGGGGAGGTTTGGCACCTCGATGTCGGCTCATCGCATCCTGGGGCGGTAGTACGTCCCAAGGGTTGGGCTGTTCGCCCATGAAAGCGGTACGTGAGCTGGGTTCAGAACGTCGTGAGACAGTTTGGTCCCTATCTTCTGTGGGTGTGTGAAAACTTAAAGGCCTATACCTTAGTACGAGAGGACCGGGAAAAGTCGATCCATGGTGTTTCGGTTGTTTTTTAAGCAACGCCGAGTAGCTACATCGGGAAGGAAGAATTGGTCAACTTGGCGAGAAATCTACCTTGATTAACGTTTTCATTGGGTAGTGGAAGATTACCACTTTGATAGGCGGAAAGTGTAAGAATTGCGAAATTTTGAGCTGATCCGTACTAAAACCTAAAAAAATTAACAATAGTTTTTTCTATTAATTTTATCGCATTATTGCAAGATCTTTTAAACTTTAAAAACCAAACCGAAATGTTTTCAAAATTAAGTCAAAGCTTTATATTTATAATCTCTCTTTCTTTTTTTGTTTTTATATCATACAAGGTAATCCGAACCACACACCCTATTTTCGGTGTATTAAATTTAGTTGTCCTTTTTTTGGGTTCTATGATTTTTCTTTTGTTAATCGGTTTGGAGTATCTAGCTTTATGTTTTGCAATGGTGTATGTTGGAGCTATCGCAATACTTTTCCTCTTTGTAATTATGTTACTAGATATTAAAGTGGTTCGAAAACCTCAAGATTTTTTTCCTATTAGAGCGAAGAAACTAAAAACTTTATTAAAAGTTTTAACGACCTAGCACGTGCTAGCAATCAATATAAGAAGAACATGTTTTTAATTGAGAAAACATTCCTTTTTAATTTGCTCGTCACTTTATTTTATAAAAATCCTATAAATCATAACAAGCTAAAAAAACTACCAAAAAATAATAGCTTAAATATATTAGCTCATCTTTTATCAATCGATAAATATAAGCTAATAATATCAAAAGACGAATATGACTGGCTAAATAATTATGTTAGCCGTCTTCAAATAGGACTTACTAGCTCGGCAGATCAGGCCAGAGCAGAAGTACTTTTGTATAAAATTGTAATATCCAAAAACACCTCCATTGATGATTATCTAGTAAATGCGTGGTATTATCCGTTGCCTTCTATAATTTGGTCTATTGAGTACGTTTTAAAAAACGTAGCAGATATTTCTTTAAAAATTTTTGTCGCTCTACTTATTTTGTTCCTATTATCGTTTTTGGTAAACATAAAAACTGCAACAATACTTTTAAGTTTACGATTTTTTATAAAAATTTCAGTAAAAATATTCCAAGTTTTACAACGCTGTGCCGATTATCCTGGGCATCTTTCAAATTGGAGAAATACCCTAAATTTTTATTGTTTATCCTGGAAAAAAAACTCTTTAATAGAAATTCTTATATGGCATTTAGCTTATGTTTGTTTTCCGCTGCTTGTTATACTCTCGATTTTTGCCGTGTTTAACGAAGATTTCGCAGAAATACTTGTGGAATTTTTGAATAACATATCAAAAGTGCTTTGGACTATTTACAAATATACCCATTATCTATGGAGACCTTTTGTTCTTTTCTTTCTTTATCTTAGAAAAATAATTAATGAAGATAAAAAAAAATAAACAGCATATTTTTCCTTTGATTTGTCAAAAGTGGGGAAATGACCGAGTGGTCTAAGGTGGTCGATTGTAAATCGATTGGTTTCTTATTGCCGTCGTAGGTTCGAACCCTACTTTCTTCTACGAATGCCGCAATTCGATTACCTAACCTTTCTTCCGCAAACGACTCTAACTTTCGTAACCTTTACAATTTGTTACTTGTTTAGCCTTATCATAACACTACCACTGTTGTCTTCAATTTTAAAATCGCGTAAAAAAAAAAGAAAAAAAGTAGGCTGAGAAAGGGTGCATAGCTCAATGGTAGAGCACCTGTCTTTTAAACAGTGGGTTTTGAGTTCGATTCTCAATGCACCCAGTGAGGGTGTTTATTATGCTTGGGAAATTAATTTGCGGTATTCTACAAGGTGTGGCTGAGGGTTGGCCAATGTTTTGGTTTAAGATTTATAAATGCATTTGCATTATTCCTTCTGCTGTTGTGGATATTTGGCAAGATTCACGATCATTAGATCTACTTTATCAAAGGGTCAGAGCTTTTGATTTGCTTAAAGATTCTTATCAGCTTTTATTTTGTCTCGTCTATGGGATGATGTTTTACACATTCCATGACTGTCTTACATTAATTCTTTACCAAGAACATGGAGTTAGTCATGAAAAATTAACTTTATTCTTTCCTGTTCACTCCGCTGCTGTTCCTGAATGGACTCATTTTCTTTGGAATCATTTCGATAACCCAGCACCATTTCAATTTCTGAATGATCAACCATTACCAAACGTTAAATATTACGATAGAAAAATTTTAGGAGATATTATGTATGGAGATCTGATCGGTCAACGGTTAGTGCCCCGTCACCCCCTAGAAGACGAATTAGACAACGTTATGCTTGACCAAAAGTTTCCCTTAACAGCATGGGAAAACGAAGGGCGGCTCGCCGGAGCAGCCGCAATAAGCATAATAGTTGTCTACTTCGGGGTGAGGGCACTTTGTGGAGGCGTGTCCTTCGAAAAATGACACCTCCGCAAAGACTCGTAAAACAACCCAAGTATTTTACTATCAACTTCGGGCCACAACACCCAGCGGCCCATGGTGTCCTTCGCCTAATTTTAGAACTTGATGGTGAAGTAGTTCAAAGAGCTGATCCTCACATAGGTCTACTTCACCGAGGTACTGAAAAATTGCTAGAAAGTAAACCCTATTTTCTAGGAATACCTTATTTTGACCGTTTGGACTATGTTTCCATGATGTGTCAGGAGTATACATACTGTTTATCTATTGAAAGCCTGCTAAAACTAGCAGTTTCCAATAAAGAAAAATTTCTACGAGTGGCCTTATTAGAGACCACGCGCATATTGAATCACTTATTGGCCGTTGGGTGTCATGCTATGGATGTAGGAGCAATGACACCTTTTCTTTGGGCCTTTGAAGAAAGGGAAAAATTAATGGAAGTTTATGAACAAAGCAGTGGGGCCCGTCTTCACTCGAATTTTTTTCGCCCGGGGGGGCTGGATAAAAGAATCCATTCACACATGCAATCTAAACTTTTATCTTCACTTTCGCAATTAGGTCAACGTTTAGACGAAATGGAAGAGATGTTGACCGAAAATTCTATTTGGAAACAAAGATTAGTTGATATTGGGGTAGTTGGGTCCCAAGAAGCTATTAACTGGGGCTTTTCCGGGGTTATGCTTCGAGGATCAGGGATTCCTTGGGACCTACGAAAATCTCAACCTTATGAAATATACGAAGAATTAAAATTTTCTACACCAGTAGGTAAAAATGGGGATTGTTACGACAGATATATCTTAAGAATTGAGGAGATCAGGCAATCTATTGACATAATAGTCCAATCGATTACAATGCTACCATACTTAGAAAATAAAAGATTAGTATCCCCTTTAGATGAATGGACTCTTCGTCCCTATATGAAACAAAGTATGGAAAGCTTAATTGATCACTATATAACTTACACTGCAGGTCCTCGTATACCTAAAAATGAGATTTATATAGGCACTGAAGCCCCTAAAGGAGAGTTTGGGGTCTATTTAATTTCTGACGGCCAACAAAATAAACCTTACAGATGTAAAATAAAAGCTCCAGGTTTCGGGCATTTGCAAGCTTTAAATCATATGTCGAAATCTCATATGCTAGCTGATATAGTTACTATTATTGGTACTCAAGACATTGTTTTCGGTGAAGTAGATCGTTAGATTTTGAGGATAAGTGACTGAGTGGTCTAAGGTGGTAGTTTTGAAAACTAACGCAGCATTGCTGCCGTGGGTTCGAATCCTGCCTTATCCTACAAAAGGTAACGCAGTTGGTAGCGTGTTCGCTTTGGGAGCGAAAAGACACAGGTTCGAACCCTGTTCTTTTGAGGGAATGTAACTCAATAGGTAGAGTGTGTGGTTTGCAACCATGAAGTTAAGAGTTCAAATCTCTTTATTTCCAGTTTCCTTTCGATAAAAATGTAGAAATATAACTCAAGGGTAGAGTGTGTGTCTTACAAACACGAAGTTATAGGTTCAAATCCTTTTATTTCTAAAGCCCGATGGGTGTTATCAAAAATTTAGCAATAGACTGCAAAAAGGATACTGAGCACAAAAAAAATTTATCTCGATATTTACATAATTTGCAAAGATCTAGATACTTTGCAGGACTGGTTCAAGCTAGCTCCTTTAAATATGATGGGAACTGTATTAGGCAAAAAAATTAGAAGCTTTACTTTACCTAAATCTCCTTTAGCAAATAAAAAATCAAAAGATCAATATGCTCATGTTCAATATTTTGGTTACGTTAAATTAAAAACCCGCAATGTTAATGCTGTTCTTGCTACCCTAGAAATACTTTCACGACCAGTTGGTGTAACAATTTTAATTTATATAAAAACGTAGATGTAGGTTACCCGCGAAAGCGGCGTAATTCAGGGGTCAGAATATTGGAATCATAACCCAAAAGTCAAGGGTTCAAATCCCTTCCCCGCTACGCAACCTTGGTGAAATTGGTAGACACGTCAGGCTTAAAACCTGGTTCTTTACAAAAAGAGTATCGGTTCAAGTCCGCTAGGTTGCATAAGGCAGGCGTAGTTCAGTTGGTTAGAGTGTTAGGTTGTGGTTCTAAAAGTCGGGAGTTCAAACCTCCTCGCCTGCCGGCTGAGTAGTATAAAGGCTAAATGCTTCGGATTGCAAATCCGTAAATGGCGGTTCGATTCCGCCCTTAGCCTTCTTCGATAGCTCAATAGGTAGAGCATATGGCTGTTAACCATTAGGTTGTTGGTTCAAATCCGACTTGAAGAGGTCTATGTAGCTCAATAGGTAGAGTAAAGGGTTGAAAACCCTTGGGTTGTTGGTTCAATCCCAATCGTAGGCAGTGTTTTATTACTTGACGTCTCTAATACGAAATGGTTATATGGCAAATCATAAAAAAGTAGTTTTAAAACCACGCTCGGACTATCCCCATATTTTAAACATATTATGGGAGGAAAACTTTATAAGCGGATTCTCTTTAACGAAACAAGGGAAATTTAAAGTTGTTCTCAATTATTTTCGAGGGGCCCCAGCTATCAAAAAGTTACTATTAATATCAAAAGTTAATCAGCCTTGTTTTATCTCTTTCTACGATCTTGTTTATTTAAAAGATCATACCGGGATATTTATATTATCAACAAACAAAGGACTTATAACAAACCAAAGAGCTCAACACCTGGGTATTGGTGGAAAGCTGATCGCATACATCGAATGAGAATCAAAGTTGTAAGGATTCCTCCAAACGTACGATGTTTTAACATTAAAAAAATACCGTATCTTTTAGGGCCTAGGGGGTGCATAAAAATGAATTACGACGCAAGAACTGTTAGTGTGTCTAATTCGGTTTTTTTTCAACCAAAATTAACAATAGATCAAGCTATAGCATTTAATCAAGCAGCCTTGGGTGTAGGTCTACTTTTTAGGGTAGAAATAAATCTTAAAGGTTTAGGTTATTTTGTTCATGAAGAAGGGAAAAATTTTATCTTCAGATTAGGCTACAGTAATCATGTAATTATACCAATTCCCGATATCATTTTTACAGAATTAAAAAAAAAAAAAAAAATTCGTTTTACTTCCGCTCATTTTAACGCTTTAACAAATTTCGTTACTAATATTAGAGGGTATCGATACCCTTCAATATATAAAACCAAAGGTATTTTTTATAAAGAAGAGAAAGTCGTATTAAAGGAGGGTAAAAAATCATAGTGCAAACAAAGACTAACAAACCAAAATTATCCTACAAATCCTTAAAATCTTTAAAAGCTTATAAAGGACCATTAACAACTTCGTTAAATAAGTCACTAAACCCTTATATACTTAATTCTCATAAATTTAAAACTTTCTATCATATTGATCAAAATATAGAAATTGTAAAAGATATTGCGTATGTTACACAGACAACTATATCAAGAGGAGGTCATTTGTTGTTTGTAGGTGGTTCTTTGCCCCAAAGCTCTTCGTTAAACCAGTTACCTTTGATAAGTACGCAATTGGGATCATATTCATTAGATGCTGGAGCACCCGACGGCGATTTAACCTACATCATAGAGAAAGACAGAAAAAAACTCAGTAAAGGAGATTTTAACGTTAAACCTCTCATTGGGATAGGAAGTCTTGATATTAAAAAAATTTCGTACCCTTTCAACCTTGATGTCCAATACGCTTCACTTTTTAATTGGTATTACCTCTTTCTTAGCAAAACTATACGGTGCGGGTTATATAAAAGATCGACACCTATTTACAAAACAAAAATCTGGAATCCAGTCAATCTTTTATGGACCCGTATAAAAGAAAATACAGAGAGAAAAAAAAGTACATAAAAAAAAGAAAAATTTCTCGTTTTTTACACAGACGATCTAAAATATTAAAACGGGCACTGGGTAGAAAACGAAAAAACCACTTAAGAAATGCGTCTTAAAATTCGGTACAAAAGTTGTCTATGGACAAAAACAGACATTTGGGGTAATCTTTTAAGAAAACAAAAAAGTTTTCTTAGCCCCAAATGGGACCGCATGTTGGGAATCCTCAGATACCGAAAAAGTTATTGGCCAGGCAAAAAAGTTTTAAGAGGCGGTACTATAATTAACTATAATTTTTTAAAGCCTAAAACTCGTCCGAATATGGGATTTAAAAATAAACCGTGGGGTTATAGAAACTTATTATCCTCTCGTTTCTGCGTTCAACGTTTTCACGGGGATATAAAATATAAGGCCTTTTTAAACTTTTGTCATCCTTTATCGTCAGAACAACTACAAGTTAACATTGAAAGACGATTAGATACTCTTTTATACCGGATAGGTTTTTTTTCTTCAGTTTCATCTAGCCGACAAGCTATTTTACACGGAAAGGTTTTAGTCAATAATCAAAAAATAGCAAGAGGTAATTTTATTGCTAGAACGGGAGATTTAGTTCACTTTCCTTTAAAAATGCGTCCAATTATAAAGCAAGAGGCCTTAAAAAAATTTAAAACGTTAAATTTACGGAACCGAGAAGTTTTAAAAAAACGAAAAAAAGAACGAAGTAAAGTAGACAAAATGATACCAACACCTCATTGGATACAAACGGACTACTCCAATTTATGTTTTATGATATGCAAAGATGGTAATCTGAAATCATACTACCCTTTTAGAGCAGATTTCGACCAACTTTCATGGTATAGTAGTTACGGAAATGGATAAAATTTTGGTTAGTGTTTTGTTAAATTTTGGGTTATTAATAATCCCTTTACTTATTTCAGTTGCTTACCTGACTTTAGGAGAACGCAAACTCATGGGAGCAATTCAAAGGCGAGAAGGACCTAATGTTGTAGGTTTTATAGGTCTTTTACAACCTTTATCTGATGGGCTTAAGCTTTTTGTCAAAGAAACAATTGTTCCTATAAATGCAGAAAACATTTTATTTATTATCGGACCAATATTAACTTTTACTTTAAGTTTAATTAATTGGTCAATAATACCAATAGGAAGTTCAGTAATTGCAGATATTCATCACGGTATTCCTTTCTTTCTTGCTGTATCCAGTCTAGCTGTTTATGGTGTCTTAATCTCAGGTTGGTCAAGTAATTCCAAGTACTCTTTCCTGGGAGGCCTACGATCGGCAGCTCAAATGATAGCTTATGAAGTTTCCTTCGGTCTTATTTTAATTAGTATTGTTTTATGCTCTGGAAGTTTGTGCTTCTCCGAAATCGTGGAAATTCAAAAAACCCAATATTTGGGTTTACCCCTGTTTCCTTTAACCTTTTTGTTCTATATATCTTCTTTAGCAGAAACGAATCGCCATCCTTTTGATTTACCTGAAGCAGAATCTGAAATTGTTTCTGGGTATAACACAGAATATTCATCTATGCAGTTTGCCCTTTTCTTTCTGGGTGAATATGCTAATATGATTTCTATGGGGGCTTTAGGTTCCGTCTTGTTTACAGGGGGTTCAGTTTTAGGAGTTTTATCAGGCATATTTTTAGGTCTAAAAATATGCCTTTATTTATCTGGCTTCATTATTATTCGTGCAACTATACCACGTTTGCGATATGACCAACTTATGAGATTTGGGTGGAAATGTTTATTGCCAATTTCTCTATCTTTCGTTCTTTTTAATGCAGGCATCTTATTCGGTTTTAACATTTTACCCGGTTAAAAAATATTTATACTTTCCGTACAAATTGAATAAAAAAGTAAGGATTTCGTACAAGAAAAGGACGGGACATCCGATATAGAACTGAATGACTAAATCCGGCGGCATTACAAAAGCAAGAAAAAGCAAGAAAAAAAAAAAAAAACCCGCTTCGGTATTTAGCTAAAATTAAGTTTTTTGATCGGTATTGTAGATAAACAAGAAACAATGTAATAAATATAGCAAAATTCAAAGACTTAATCAAAAACCTTGCATGATTTAAATAGTCAGTAAGATTAGGTTCAAAATTAGCCCAACTAAATTTAAATTGTATGAAGAAAAAATAACCCAGGAAACTTGATAAATAAAAGGGTAAATGCAAAAAAAGTGAAGGGATGTAAATAAAAACCAAAATTTTTATAACTAACCCCCCCCCCTTTGATTTCACACCAATGTAATCCAGGCAAAAAAAAACAATCCCAATTGAACAACAAAACAAACAAAACCAAAACTTAAAGTTAAAAAAAAGACAAAATTGTACACAGACAAAAAAAACATCAGTAAGTATTGAACTTACAAAAAACTCCAGCCCTATAGGCAAGATAAAAAGAATTAAAATTTCCTTATACTCAAACGCCACGAAAAAAAATGTTACTCCCCCTAAAAAAACATAAAATAATCGGTACTTTAATTCTTTTACGTACAATTTAGTCATAAACCTCAATATAGGAAGAATAGTTCAATCGGGAGAACTTTGGTCTCCAAAACCAAGGGTTGTGGGTTCAAATCCCGCTTCTTTCGTCAACTCAACGTTTGACTCTTTCTAAAAACTTTTGAATTCGCTTTCTAATTTTGTAAAGCAAACTTTTCATATCAAAAAGAAAAACAACAAAGACTAAAAAAACTAAAAATACTTTTAAAGGGGTTAACTTCATTTTTCACGGTCTGTAGTTTAATTTGGTGAAACATAGTTCTCATGAAACTAATATTGCAGGTTCAAGCCCTGCTAGACCGAGCATGGAGTCTAGCCAAGTTGGTAAGGCGCCCGTTTTTGGTGCGGGGATCGCAGGTTCGAGTCCTTCGACTCCAAAAAGCCAGGGTGGTGGAATTGGTAGACACGTTGGGTTTAGGTTCCAGTCTTTTTAGGTAGGGGTTCAAGTCCCCTCACTGGCAATGCCAACATTTAATCAATTATCTAAAAGCTGTAGAGGCAAAAAAATAAAGCACAAAAAAAAGTCGTATACTTCGAGGCTGCCCACAAAAAAGAGGAACGTGTGTAAAGGTAGTGACTCTATCACCAAAAAACCAAACTCTGCTCGTCGCCAAGCCACTAAAGTTCGTTTTCCAAATAAACTAAGGTTAATGGCTTATATACCAGGTCAAATACACCGTCTACAGGAACATTCTCAAGTCTTGATACGTGGAGGACGTGTTCCGGACTTGCCTGGAGTAAATTACCATATTATACGTGGGCAGTTTGATTTACGCGGTTTAGATAACCGTAAAACTTCTCGATCCAAGTATGGAACAAAAAAACCGGCGTAAAAACTCTGCTATAAGATTTTCTATTAATTCTTTGTCAACTGACCCTGTAAACTCAAAAGCTTATACTCTTTTAACAAAAAAAGGGGGTAAATCAAAGGGGGAAAAAATATTAAAAAAAAAGCGTAGGAATATTAAACCAAAACTATAAAGGACAAGGAATCAATATGATTCAATTGGGGGCTCTAAATTCTCAAAGTTTAGGATCAGTTCAGGTTACTTCAAAATCACAAAGCAAGTCGAAGAAAGTTAAACCAAAATCATCTTATGTTCCTTATAGTTTAAAAAAAAACATAGCGGTAAACCGGGCTGTACGTTTTATTGTAACAAAAGCCAACTATAGATTTGACTATTTTCAAAAACCATATAAACTAGCCCAAGAATTTGTAGAATCATCTGTATTTAAAAAAAAAGTAAGAACACGAAAAACCCGTCTTATACAATCAGTTAAACAACATACTAGATTTGCGCATTATAGGTGGGGATTGTTTAATCGCCCTAAAAAAATAACTAACATTTTTGTTAGTCAAACATCCCCCTTTGGCCTAATAGACAGCACAAACCTTCTCAAAAAACCTTTGCGAAAAAGGTCAAAAACAAATTATGGAAAAAAGCGTAGGAATATTAAACCCAACTCTCTTTAATACAATACAATTTTGCCAAGATAGTGTTGTGCGATATAACTCATCTGTGTACAAGATATGTTTATAGGCTTGTATGACATGGGAATTGTTTCAGTTCAAGCTTTTGAATATTCACTCCTTTTTATTATTATGCTTTTTATAGGAGTGTTCGGCATTGTTCTTAATAGGACCAACATCCTGGCAATATTGATGTCTTTAGAAATAGGACTTTTATCAATTAGCTTGAACTTCCTTTTATTTTCTGTTTTTCTTGATGATATTATAGGACAGTTATTTGGTATACTTGTAATCTCCGTAGCAGCTTGTGAATCATCGGTAGGCTTAGCCTTAATACTTGTATATTATCGGGTTCGAGGAAGTATTCTATTAGATAAAGCGTCTTTACTACGGTTTTAATCCTTTTTTTTGAATCGGTTCAAATCCGTCAAAAAAATTATGGTTCAATCTCAAACAGTTTTAAATGTAGTTGATAATTCAGGGGCTAAAGTAGCAAAATGCTTAAAAATAAAAGGCAAATTAGGAAGAGCAACGGGAAATGTTGGGGATGTTGTTGTCCTTTCGGTTAAAAAATTACGTCGACAGTATCGTCGTCGTGTAAAATCAAAAATGAATAAATCAGAAGTTCACTACGGAGTTCTTATTCAAACCCAGAAATTTTTACCCGATTACGGGTCTACAAAATTAAGATTCGGGCAAAATGCTGTGACTTTAATCAGCTCAAAAGGTAAACCTTTATGTAGTCGAATATTTACAGGTATACCAAGGGTTACTCGTCTTTTTAAATGGTGTAAATTGGGTTCTCTCGCCAGAGGTTACGTCTAACAAATGTTATACTTAAAGCAGCATTATAGTAAAATAGTTCAAAAAGACCTCATTTTGTTAAATAACGATTCTACAGGTTTGTCAATACCCAAAATAGAAAAGATAACGTTATCTTGCTTGGAAACTAAACCTCAAGAATTCAATTTAGTTTCATTTTTATTAGCACTCAAATTCTGCAGTGGAGCATCTCCATATTTGATTACAAAAAGAAAAACTAACAGAACTAAATCTTTTGTAATCGGTGGAAAAATAACATTACGAAATTCTCCTTTATACACCTTCCTGTACAATTTTTTAGTTGAGAGTTTCCCAAACTCTGGAAGTTTTTTTAATTTGAAAATTCCAAAAGATTCAAAATGTCATACCTTTTTTTTCCGGGATGTTTTCTATTTAGAAGAATTAGAAAAGTTTTATCCACTTTTTCATAAAATCGAAGGATTTAAGTTTCAAATCTTCTATTCAACCAAAGATCAGGGGGAACTTCATGTAATTAGTCGGTCTTTATCTTTTTGTTTTGACTCTTGATATACCAAATCGTAAGAGACAGGCGAAAGCAAAATAAGGGTTCGATTCCCTTTATTCGCTTATTTGTTGAATTTTTTTAAAAGCTTCATAATTGTAATACAATGTCATATAGATCCGCACAATTAATAGGCGCTGGTTTAGCAACCATAGGGTTAGCTGGTGCAGGTGTTGGTATAGGCACAGTTTTCGGGGCGCTAGTTTTAGGTACAGCCCGTAATCCATCCATAAAAAATGATTTGTTTCGTTTTGCAATTTTAGGGTTTGCACTTACTGAAGCTATTGCATTATTTGCTTTAATGATGGCTTTTTTGATACTTTTTTCTATTTAACTTAAGTTACGCGGTAGAAGTCGACTTTTTTAAAACCAAAAAAAAGAGTTAAAATTTCAGTATTGGTTGTTTCTTTTTTTACTTTTGGAAACTTACCTATTGTTGAACAATACCATTTTGACTTTGTAATAAAACCAACACAATTAACTTCTTTCATTCCATCTTTTACTATATCCTCGATATTTCCTTTTTTTAAAGGCACAACCAAAATTATGGTATTCCCTTTCCCTTGATTTAAATATGGCCTTAAAACAAAAGAAGCAGGACGATAAACCCTAGCATTGTTTAGACCAGCACTCTTTGATAAAAGGTGTCTATTCCGTGCTTTTAGGTTAAACCCTTCGAAAAAGGCAAGATTTGTTTGAGTTTCCAAAAATTTAAATCTCCTCCCAATATAAATTCTTCTTTTTCTTAACACTTTTAGATTAAAAAGGATAAATTCTAACTTTTAAAGGTAGTTTACTTGCTCCACATTCCAAAGCAGGAATAGCCTCATCTTCTTCTACGCCAATGACCCTTACTAAAGTTCTACCTGATGATAAAGCAACGACCCATTTTTTAACTTTACCTTTGCCTTTTCCCATACGAACTCCCGATGATAGAGTACTAATACCAATTTCAGGACGAATTAAAATTTCTACTCTTCCCTGTTTTTTAAGGGTACGTCTAATACCTTGTCGGGTTGCTTCTAGTTGTTTATAATTAAGAAAAGCGGACTCCAAAGCTACGATAGAAAAACTAGACTGCGGGCTTAAACGCCTTATTGCATTAGAGGGTCGAGGAAGCTTTCTCTTTTTAAAAAACTTTTTGTATTTTGTTGATTTAGGTTGGGTTAACATTTTGTTTTGATTGATCTTAGTTCGTTACATTCTTTATAAGAGTATAACCAAACTTTAAGTCCGACACTTCCATACTCCGTTTGTGTGGAAGTGTAATAAGCATCTATCGGAGCTCTAAATTGTGCAAGAGGAAGCTTTCCTACTTGGTATTTCCAGGTTCTACTTCTAGCTTTAGCTCGAGGTGCAAATCTACCCTTTACTTTAATCTTTAGCCCCCCAAGTCTGGTAACTTTTTCTAAAGCTTGAAAAGCGTGAACAACAAAACGTAAAAAATCTCTGTGCTTTTGTTGTCTTTGCAAAGCCAACATGTGAATTTTGAAAAAACTGGCTATTGTATAACTAGTAACTTTGCCCTTAAGGGCAAAGTTTAACAATTGCAACCCATATCTAGCGTATATATACTTCTTTTTATGGTATGGTTTAATGTAAAACCCCATTTTTTTTAAAGTTTCTTTAGGAACTCCTCGCGAAAACGCCAATCTACGATTAATACGTAATTTTACGATCTTAACACTTATTAGTTTTTGTAATGTTTTTGTAAGAGTATTAAGCCTATTAGCTAATCGTGGCCAAGATACAACCTTTTTTTCATCCTGCTGACTTCTCTTTACATCTTTTTTTCGCCGAGAGAAAAATTGTTTAGGGGATCGTGGATGAAAATGTATAAGTAGACCGTAAATAATAATTTTGTTATGGTACTGATAAATTGAAACGCTATCAAACTTAACGTCACTTCCGTGGCAACAGCCTTGCAAGGCGTTCTTTAAAAGAGAAGTCACAAAATTTAAACGAGTTTCATCCCAACGTCCTACTCTTGTTACGGGTACTAAATTGGGTCTTAAACTTACAGGGTGTGCCTTATGTCCCATTTATTTACGATTTTTTTTTTTGTTTTTTACCCTTTTTCTTTTTCTCTACAAAAAACTTTTCTTGTTCTAACAAATTCACCTAATTTATGCCCCACCATTTCCTCATAAATTTCTCGTTTTATCATATTCCGCCCGTCATAAATTTTTAACGTTTTACCGACAATCGCTGGATAAATCACAGAGCGTCGAGACCACGTTTGATGATTATTATAATTCTCCCCTATTTTTTTTAAAAGGCTTTTATCTATAAAAGGAAACTTCCATATCGATCTTGACATTATCTTGCTTTTCTAGTTGGTTTGCCCCAAGGAGTAACGGAGGGTCGCCCTCCGGAAGTTTTACCTTCCCCCCCTCCGTGTGGGTGATCTACTGGGTTCATTGCTACTCCTCTAACACTTGGTCGTTTTCCTAACCACCGAGCTTGTCCTGCTTTTCTTAACTTCAAATAACGAACATTGTGATTTCCTACAATACCAATAGTTGCTATGGTATTTACGTCAAACCATCTAATTCCCCCAGATCTCATTTTAATTTGAGCAAACCCAGCGTTTTTGCGTAATAATTTACCGTAAGATCCAGGAGATCTTAACATTTGACCTTTTTCTCCTGGTTTTAAACTTAAATTATGAACAATAGTTCCTGTGTTCAACTTTTTGAGTTTATTACTATGTCCGTTTCCAAATCTAGTTAGTCCTGACTTTACTACGTCTCCTTTTTTGACCCCTATTGGAGCCAAAATATAATTATAAGATATAGTATCGGGGTTAAAAATTCTTGCTAAAAAGCTGGATCTGTTTGGATCATATTCAATACCCACAGTTATTCCATTTGTAGTTTTTCTATGCAAATCTACCTCTCTATAAAGACGAGGATGTCCTCCTCCTCGTTGCCAAACCGTTATTCTTCCTTTATTACTTCTTCCTTTACTTGAATTCCAAGAGTGTCGCTTAGCTTTGAGACTGGATTTTAGTAGCTTGTTTTTGCTTGTATTCACAACTTGTATTATAGAGGTAGTCATGTCCTATATTGCTCGTACTTCTATATCAGAGAAAAAAACCTTAATCAGAGCTATGATGAAAATTTACGGAATTGGTTTTTTTCATTCAAAAGTGATATTACAAAAAAGTGGTCTGGGACCAGACTCACGAGTAACTAATCTTTCTCAAGTCAAAACCTTGGAATTGGAAAAAGATATATACTCTTTAGGGTTATTGTTAAACCAAGAATTAAAGCGAGATTACAAAAAAAGAATTTCACTTTTATGTGAAATTCATTCGTACCGTGGTTTCCAACATCGTCGTGGTTTGCCCGTTAGGGGTCAACGTACACATAGCAACGGGAGCAAACGACCAAAATTTAAATTTAACCCATCTTTAAATGCTTGAAGAAAAAGCTTTTGCTCAAAAAGTTCCATCTTTCCGCACATCTCGAATTCCCTTTGAACAAATAAAAACAGGATCTTTTACTTTTGTTCTTAGTTCTTCAAGGAAAAATATGTTTTGTGTAATTTTAGAGTCAAATAAAGTAAAGACTAGTCAATCCTCTGGTTGCCTAAAACCGGAAAACGAAAAAGACAAAAAAAAATCTTTTAGACGTTGCCGACGACTGGGGGAAAGTATAATTCAGACAGGCATTAAAAGGTTTCAAATAAAAAGTTTCAATATTTATACTCGACTAAGTAGGAAAACAAACAAAGGAGTTCTTAAAGGTTTAACAAAAACAGGTAAATCCTATCGCATGCGTATTGATTATCAAAAAGTTAAACCTTTAATTCCTCACAATGGATGTCGCCCACCTCGTTCTCCCCGTAAAAAGAACAAAAAAAGAAAAAGGGGTTAATTTTCTATACCTTTCTAAAACGACTTCAAAACAAACTTTAACATTCTTGATGAAACAACCAAAAGAAAAAAATCAAAAACACCCTTTTCATATAGTTTCTCGAAGCCCTTGGCCTATTCTTGTCTCATTCTCTGTTTTATTTACAGTTATTGGTTTTGTAGGTTATTGTCATACCATCAAAAATAGCCTACTTTTATTCTTTTCAGGCTTGGTTCTTTTATTATCGGGATTGTGTTGTTGGTGGAGAGATGTTATAAGAGAAGCTACTTTTGAGGGTAAACATACAAAAGCGGTTCAGCGAGGAATATACATTGGAATGATACTTTTCATAATTTCCGAAGCTATGTTTTTTTTTGCTTTTTTTTGGGCTTTTTTTAGTTCAGCAATAAACCCTGTACCTCAGATCGGGGGTGTTTGGCCACCAGCGGGTCTTACCCCCATTAACCCTTTAGGTTTACCTCTTTTAAATACTTTTATTTTGTTAACTTCTGGAGCAACTGTTACTTGTTGCCACCATTCAATTGTAGGTGGTCTCCGTAAAAGGGCTCTTTTAAGCTTATTTTCAACTGTTTGCTTAGGCATGTTATTTACTGGGTTTCAATATGTAGAATACCTACGTGCCCCTTTTTCTATATCGGATGGGATATACGGTTCTATTTTTTATATGTTAACAGGTTTCCATGGCTTCCATGTTATAGTGGGAACAATTTTTTTAATTGTAGGTTTAATCCGATTATATCATGGACATTTTTCTCAAAAACGCCACATAGGATTCGAAACAGCAGCATGGTATTGGCATTTTGTTGATGTTGTATGGATAATTGTCTATTTAACATTTTATTGTTGGGGGGGGCCTGTCTCTTAATAGCTCTGTCATGATTACCAGTCCTTTGGAACAGTTTGAAATCTCGCCTTTTGTGGTTTGCTTTTTTGGATGGTGGGATGCATCTTTAACAGAACCACTTTTCACATTAATTTTTATCATTATCACTTCTACTTTTGTTTTATCAACTTCAATTGTTTTGGGTCCAAAGTTAGTTCCAGGTCGGTGGCAATTGATCTCAGAAAAATTGTATAAAGGAACAGAAATCTTAGTAAAGGATAATTTGGAAGGTCGTTCCCTTTATTTTCCCTTTATTTTTACCCTTTTCTGTTTTCTCTTGTCTTCTAATCTCGTAGGATTACTTCCTTTCGCCTTTTCACTAACCTCCCAACTGAGTCAAACTCTCTTTCTTGCTTTTTCATCATTTTTTGGTGGTGTAATAATAAGCATATGTCGTCACAAATGGAATTTCTTAAATAGTTTTTTGCCTGAGGGGGTTGGCTTTTGGTTGGCTTTCTTCGTTGTTCCCCTTGAATTTATCTCATTTTTGTTTAAACCTTTAAGTTTGGGAGTTCGTCTTTTTGCAAATATGATGGCAGGTCATACCTTACTAAAGGTCATGGCTGGCTTTGGTTGGTTTGCTATAGGAGACGAAGGGCTAGCCATATTAAAAGGTCACTTCCCTGTTGCTGTATTATTTATAATTCTTTTTTTAGAAATAGGTGTAAGTATAATCCAAGCTTACGTTTTTACGGTCTTGACATCAATCTACATCACTGACGGTATTAACCAACATTAATGCGTCTTTAGCTCAGTGGATAGAGCACTGGTCTTCTAAACTAGGGGTCATAGGTTCGAATCCTAAAAGATGCATTTTATGAAATTGGTTTTTCAAAGCGATTTAAGCTTATTTTTGCCTGAATTCTTTGTTTGTATAGGACTATTACTAATTCTTCTATACGGAAGTTTTTCCCTCCATTTGGGGACTACTTTTTATACTAATCTCAATTTTACAGTCGCTAGATTGAGTATCCTCATCTTAATCCAAAGTTTTTTTTTGATTTTAAATAATCAAACTATTCCTTTTTATACTATCGTATGGGACTCTAATTTCGTTCTTGATAGTGCAGCAAAATGGTCGAAATTAATAATATCAAGTGGCTTAATAAGTTGTGTATGTTGCAGTTTCTCTTTTTTATTCATTTCTCGCATACGGTTATTTGAAATCTTTGTTTTCTTTCTAAATACATGTTTAAGCTTTTTTTTACTTATATCATCTTATAGTTTAACAACATTGTACTTATCAATAGAATTAATTTCTATGACTTTTTATATTTTGGCTTGTTTAAAAAGAGATTCAGGCCTTTCATCGGAGGCAGGGCTAAAATATTTTATTTTAGGATCTTTAGCTTCTGTTTTCTTTTTGTTTGGTTCTTTATATATTTATATAAGTATTGGGTCAATAGGGTATCAACCAGCTATTTTACTAGTTTCTACTGGATTAATACCGTCAATTTATATCTACTTAGGTTTTCTCCTTATTTCTTGTGCTTTACTTTTCAAGATTGGAGCAGCTCCTTACCATAATTGGGTTGTTGACGTTTATGATGGTGCTCCAACTTTAATGAGCTTCCTTTTTTCCGTTGTTCCTAAATTCGGGTTCTTTGTTGCTCTTAGTAGAATAGTTTTTACTTTGGGGCCATCTATGTTTTCTTGTTTGTGGGAAAGTCTTTTTTTATGTTGCGGACTCTTTGGTCTACTTATAGGTTGCTTAGGGGGCTTAGGTGAACTGAAATTAAAGCGGGTTTTTGCTTATAGTAGTATAGGTCATGTTGGCTTTATTTGTTTATCGTATTCTACCGGAATACTAAATAGTTTATATAGCAGTTTTATTTACTTATTTGTTTATACAATAACCTCAATTTTTATTTGGACATATATTCTACAACTTGACCCAGCAACCCGAAAAAAGCTATCTTTAAGTAATTCTTTAGGTTTATTACAATCAAATCAAATCTTTTCTTTTACAATAATTTTCACTTTGTTGTCCCTTGCGGGTATTCCTCCCTTTGCTGGATTTTTTGCCAAACTAAATGTTTTTAGTTGTTTAATGGAGTCTTCTTTTTATTTTATAGGACTTTTAACAGTACTACTTAGCATAGTTTCATCTTTCTATTATTTACGTTTTGTAAAAATTATATTTTTTGAAAAATCTTTTTTTTGGGTTCACTTTGTTCAAATAGATAAAAATAAAGCTGGTCTATTATCGTTATCTTTTTTGTGTATAAACCTTTATATTTTTACAGCAGATTTAATGTTTTTACTTTCTAGTAAAACATCCCTAGGTTTCTTAGCTTAATGCCCAAACAAATAAATAATATTTCTAACTTTTGTTCCCGTTGGTTGTTTTCTACTAACCATAAAGACATAGGAACATTGTATCTCATTTTTGGTTCTTTTTCTGGAGTATTAGGAACTACTATGTCTGTTTTTATTCGCATGCAGCTTTCCTGTCCAGGAAACCAATTCCTTAGTAACAATCATCAGTTGTACAACGTCATTGTTACAGCTCATGCATTTCTAATGATATTTTTTATGGTCATGCCTATTCTAATTGGGGGTTTCGGTAATTGGTTTGTACCAATTATGATTGGAGCTCCTGATATGGCTTTCCCTAGGATGAATAATGTAAGCTTCTGGCTTTTACCCCCTTCCTTATTTTTGTTACTTTTATCTTCACTCTGTGAAACCGGGGTAGGAACCGGTTGGACATTATATCCACCTTTAAGTAGTGTTCAAGCCCATTCAGGTCCTGCTGTTGATTTTGCTATTTTTAGCCTACATTTATCTGGGGCGGCTTCTATTTTAGGGGCAATTAATTTTATAACAACTATTTTTAACATGAGAGCTCCAGGAATGAGTATGCATAGATTGCCTTTATTTGTTTGGTCTGTGCTTATTACTGCTTTTCTCTTACTTTTATCTCTGCCAGTTCTTGCAGGAGGAATCACAATGTTATTGACAGATCGAAACTTTAATACAACCTTTTTTGATCCAGCTGGTGGTGGAGATCCCATTCTTTATCAACACTTATTTTGGTTTTTTGGTCATCCAGAGGTTTATATATTAATATTGCCTGGATTTGGAATTATAAGTCATGTCTTATCTACTTTTTCGGGTAAACCAGTTTTTGGGTATCTTGGGATGGTTTACGCAATGCTTTCTATAGGAATACTGGGTTTTGTCGTGTGGGCCCATCATATGTTTACTGTCGGCTTGGATATCGACACTCGAGCTTATTTTACAGCAGCAACCATGATAATAGCGGTCCCTACTGGAATTAAAATATTCAGCTGGATTGCTACGCTATGGGGTGGTTCAATTGAAATTAGAACCCCTATGCTTTTTGCCCTAGGGTTTTTGTTTTTGTTTACTATAGGAGGTTTAACAGGAGTTGTTTTGGCTAATTGTGGGATTGATATTGCACTTCACGATACCTATTACGTAGTTGCACACTTTCACTACGTTCTATCTATGGGAGCGGCTTTTACGATGTTCGCTGGATTTTACTTTTGGTTTAATAAAATAACAGGATTAACATACAACGAAACTCTTGGCCAATTGCACTTTTGGTTAATGTTTATTGGAGTTAATCTCACCTTCTTTCCAATGCATTTTCTTGGACTGTCTGGCATGCCCCGCCGTATACCTGACTACCCAGATGCTTATTATCTATGGAATGCTTTATGTTCTTTTGGTTCGATTATATCAACCCTGTCTTTGATTCTTTTTGTTTTAATAGTTTTCCTTTCTTTAATTGGAGAGGGTGAAAATGATCTAGGTCATGAAAAATTGAGAAAAAGTTTGTCTCAATTTTTTGGAAGCAAACTAGACTAAAGCGCAATATAAGGAAAGACGTAACATTTGATAGAGCTTATAACTCAGTGGTAGAGTGTACGCCTGATAAGCGTATGGTCAGTCGTTCAATTCGATTTAAGCTTAGTTAAGTGAAAAACTACTTAATAAATTTAAATCGAACTTTGCCCCTCGAAAGCTGGAATATAAACTTTGATCAGATAACAATAAACGTTAATAAAAATCACTTAATAATAAGTCTGCATCATTTACGTCTTCATAGTAACTCTTTATTCAATATATTGTCATGTATTTCTGGAGTTGATTTATTAAATAAAGGGGATAGATTTCAAATTATTTTTGATATTCTGAGTTTCAAGTTAAACAATCGTATACGTGTCAAAACAAATGTAAATGAAATAGAAGGTTTACCATCAACCGTATGTGTTTTCATTAATTCTAATTGGTGGGAAAGAGAAATTTTTGATATGTTTGGTGTATTTTTTTCAGGCCACCCAGATCTGCGTAGAATTTTAACGGATTATGGTTTTCAAGGTTATCCCTTACGAAAAGATTTCCCACTGAGTGGTTTATTCGATTTGCGTTATGACAAAACCAAAAAAAGAATAGTCCAAGAAAAAATTCAATTAACGCAAAAAGACATAAGTCACAACAACCACTCATCTTGGACAAACTAAAATTATGGGGCGTTGGAATACAAATCTTATACTAGCTTGGATAGATTCCCATATTATTGATTATCCTACTGCATTGAACCTAAATTACAATTGGAGTTTTGGGTCGGCAGCAGGATTTTGTCTTGGTATACAAATAATAACAGGGGCCTACTTGTCTATGACTTATATTGGTGACATTGAACTTGCTTTTGTAACAATTGAATATATTATGAGGGATATTAAGTTCGGTTGGCTAATACGATATATTCATGCAAATGGAGCATCTTTCTTTTTCATGGCAATTTATTGTCATATTTTTAGAGGCCTATATTACGGGTCTTATAAAGAGCCACGCCAACCACTTTGGTGGTCAGGTGCAATAATTTTTTTATGGAGTATGGCGACAGCTTTTATGGGTTACATACTACCTTGGGGTCAAATGAGTTTTTGGGCTGCAACCGTTATTACACAAATGTTAACTATTATTCCTAAAATAGGAAAAAGAATACTTATTTGGCTCTGGGGTGGGTGGGTAGTGGGCAATCCTACACTGCATCGTTTTTACAGTTTGCATTTCATTTTCCCCTTTGTTTTAGTTGGTTTAGTTTTTATCCATTTAGGTTTACTTCACAAAGATGGGTCGAACAATCCACTAGGAATAAAAACAAGATTATCAAATATTAATTTCTATCCATATTTTTACGTCAAAGACTTACTTAGTTTTTTTGTTATGTTATTTGTGCTATCAATCTTAGTTTTTTATTACCCCAATTTTTTACTTGATCCTCTTAACTATATTGATGCTGATCCTTTCGACACTCCCCCACATATTGTGCCTGAATGGTATTTTCTGCCTTATTATTCAGTGCTTAGATCAGTACCACACAAATTAGGAGGAATTTTCGCTATGGGGGCTGCAATAGGACTAATATTTATCCATCCTATGTTTGACACATCAAATATACGTAGTGGAAATTTCCGACCAATATATGCAACAACCTTTTGGTTTTTTGTTACTGTTCTTGGTTGCTTGGCTCATTCGGGAGCTTTTAATATCCAACCAGAAGATCATAAAATAACACACCTACCAGAAGGCCTGGAGTACTATGCTAATTTCGGAAGGGTATTATCTGTTTTATATTTCCTTTGTTTTTTCCTTCTTGGTATTAGTGGTAGGGTAGAAGAATTCTTTTTTAACCGAAAAACTATAAATGAAAAACTATAAAATCTTATTATCTTCAAAAATATTATCGGATGGTCGGTTAATTTATAGACCAAATCTTTTTTTCCTACCGAGACACAAGCGATTAAGTATAGATGTGATAAACAAGCCTATTTTATTAATGAAAGATTCATCGGAAGAATTGTGGTCATTGTTTGATCCATATAAAAAAAAATGAAAAAAAAGTATATATACAATAAACTGAAATACGTTGTTGAGGTCACAAAAGATCTACTTAGCATGCTTGTATATCTAAGTTTTTCTATGTGGCTAGCCCGGTTTCTACTCTTGCATTGCATGTTACAAACCTTCACCGTATTATATATGACAGAATCTATTCTTATATCAACCGAATTTCCGGTTTTAAAATTAATGGTTATCCATTTTATTTTTTTTTTAGTTCGTTTTTGTTATATTATGATTCGCCCTTTTTTACTGTTGCTAACTATGTTATCAGAAGAATTAAAGTACCAGTGTGTCCTTCTTCTACCAGCTAAAGTTCTTACAATTATACGAAAAATGTATCAAAATAAATTTAAAATTACTACATTTGTATTTGTGATAACTCATGTAATAGATCATTATACTAGTGACTTTGCACGCTCTGGTCAATTTGGTTTTCAAGATCCAGCAACAGAGTTCATGGAAGGTATTATTGTACTTCATAACAAATTTATGGTACTAATTGTTTTCATATCTTTTTTTGTGGCTTGGTTATTAGTAAGAGCTCTGTTATTTTTTTCTGTTGAAAAAACTAAACTTCAAAGAAAACCTTTTACTCATGCAACCGGTGTAGAAACCTTTTGGACACTTGTCCCTGCTTTTGTACTTTATTTATATGTTGTTCCATCCTTAACATTAATATACTCTTTGGAAGGGTTACAACCAACGGGATTAACAATAAAAATTACGGGTCATCAATGGTATTGGACTTATCAGTACAAGCACAACGATAGAAATCTTTCGTCTCTTGTATTTGATTCTTATCTTATCCCGGAAGAAAATTTAGATTTAGGGGATAAAACATCTATTTTTAAAGAATTGTCTAGAAGATCTGGGTTAAAAAAACAATTTCGAAATAACGTTCAAAATACAGGTTTAGTTGTTCAACAAGGTTTATCTGGTTTAATTCTTTCCAATAGTCTTGAAAGGGATCTCCGTGCCTGTGCACTGTCTTCAGTGTCTAATTATCAATATTTACAAGTTCCAACTCCTGAAAAAGTTTGGGACGCTTATTCTGATATGTTTTCGACTCAAGAAAGTCTAAACAAAGTTCGTACCTTTTTAATATCTTCTGGTTTATATAGCAAGATTTTTGAAGGAGTTCTTAAGTTTTGCAAAAATAACAAATCTTTTTTTCTAAGTCAATTATGTGAGGAAATTTCATTGGACAAAAAATTCCTTTTTCCAAAGCAACTTTCGGGATGTACAACCGGCAATTGCGCCCCTACAAAATGTGAGACCGGCAATTGCGCTTTAAAAACTCCATTATATAGACTAAAAGTACAGGCGATAAACAAACAAAATTTCCCACGCACTGTACTTCCTTGTACTGATTTAAGTCTAGATCTATTATACCCAGCGACATCATTCTCTATAGAAGAGTGGCAAAGGGTAATAAATAGTTGTTTTTCTAGTGTACCAAAATTGACATTTGCACTTGATCTGAGTCACAGGGTAGAGTCTTTCAGGCGTGCTTATATAATAAGCTATTATTGTTACAAGAAAATGGTATTTATGGTAAACTTAATACATTTAACTGACAATTGCGCATTAACAGAGGTCACTGTACTTAGTTCTCACGCGTTTGAGCAGGAAATGCTGAATTATGGCAAAGGTTTAAGGTATATAGGAAAACATTTACAATCTGTTCAAAACAAAGAAGTTCTTGTTTCACTAGCGGGAAAAGAAGTGTCTTTAGAGAAAGAGAAAAGTTATCTACAATTGATAACAAGTCTGGTTAACCTTAAAGTGCTGCGGCGTTTAAATCGAAAAATTGAAGCTTTGTTAGCTGTAAATCCAACTCGAAGTTTGAGACTGCTGGAGGTTGATAATCGTTTAGTTTTACCCACACATATTTGGATTGACTTACTAATAACAAGTGCAGATGTTCTTCACTCCTGGGCTGTTCCGAGTTTGGGAATTAAAGTAGATGCTTGTCCTGGTCGTATAAACCGAGTTAAACTTTTTATAAAAAGAAAAGGAATATTCTATGGTCAGTGTAGTGAAATTTGTGGTGTAAACCACGGTTTTATGCCAATAGTTGTTGAGGCTATCTCAGCTGATAAGTTTTCTTTTTGGTATTGTGGTCCACACTAGTTTTGGTAAAAGGGTTATGTAATATTTTTCTTTTTTCTAATTTTTCTTTAATCCTTTTTCAAAAGTTACTCAAATTAAAAAAATTAGAAATTAAACAAGTTTTTTTAGCTCTATTTTGTATTTCTTTCATTTTTTCTTTATTTTTGTGGATTGGATTTGACAGTTCAACACCCAAGTTTCAATTTGTTTCAGAAGGATGGTGGTTACCTTACAAAAATGTTAACTTTGTTCTGGGTCTAGATGGTATCTCTCTCTTTTTTATACTTTTAACCACTCTTTTATTCCCTTTATGTTGTTTATGGATATGGCCTTTTATAGGAGTAAATTTAAAGTTTTACCTCTACTCTTTTTCAGTTTTAGAATCAATATTAATATTAGCTTTTTCATCAGTTGATTTAATTTTTTTTTATGTCTTTTTTGAAATAGTTTTAATACCCACTTTCATTATTATCGGGATGCTTGGTTCTCGAGACCGAAAAGTTAGAGCCGGGTATCTTTTCTTTTTCTACACACTTTTCGGTTCTTTACTGATGTTGTTAGGTATATGTTATATTTACAACGTGGTAGGATCCTCGATTTATGAGGCCATACATGGATTCACTCTGTCTACTTATGAACAAAAATGGATCTGGGTCTCATTCTTTTTTTCTTTTTCTTCCAAAGTCCCCCTTATACCGTTACATATTTGGCTGCCTGAGGCTCACGTTGAAGCCCCTACTACTGGATCTGTTTTACTTGCAGGCTTACTATTAAAGCTTGGTTCATATGGCATAGCTCGTTATTGTATAGGGCTTTTTCCTGACGCTTGTCTTTTCTTTACACCATCTGTTTTTACTTTAGGCCTTTTAGGGGTAATTTACACTTCTCTTACGGCAATTCGTCAAATAGATTTCAAACGTTTAATAGCGTATACTTCTATAGCTCATATGAATCTAGTTGTTTTAGGTCTTTTTACTTGCAACACACTCGGTATTCATTCTTCTCTAGTTCAAAGTTTAAGTCATGGATTTGTTTCTTCCGCTTTATTTTTAAGTATTGGCACTATGTACGATAGAGGTCAAAGTAGAATAATAAGAAATTACAGTGGTCTGAGTCACACAATGCCTATTTTTGTTTCAGTATTCCTTTTTTTCACTTTGGCCAATTTAGGTCTTCCTGGGACTTCAAGTTTTGTGGGAGAATTTTTGCTCTTAACCTCCATCTTTTTGGTTAGCCCTTATACGTGCTTCTTTAGTTCTAGTTGTTTAATTTTAGGGGGAGGTTATTCACTCTGGCTATTTAATAGGGTTTCTTATGGCAATTCGAAACTTATATTTTTTGACGTCTCAAAAAGAGAACTTCTATGTGTTTTACCCTTAATTTTTTCTACTTTCGTTTTTGGTATCCAAACAAAAAATTTTATTAGACCCTATATATTGCACAGTTTATAACCTTTGTGAATACTTAATTTTGTAATGTTCCACCTTTTTGGCCCCGTTGTTCAGGGGCGCCCCCTTCGTTCACTGGTTAGGACGTTGCACTTTCACCGCAAAGAAGCAGGTTCAATTCCTGCAGGGGGCAGTGTATTTGCTTCCATTATGGTTATCGGGTTTAGTTCAATATCATTAGGATTATTTGGACGAGTACTCGGGAAAAAAGGATCTTCTTTGGTTTCAGTTACTAGCATTATCGTAGGGTGGATTTTTAGTTGCTTTGCCTTTTATGAGGTTGGTCTTTGTAACAGCCCAGTTTTTTTCGTATTAAATAAATGGTTTGGCTCCGGTATTTTAGAAGTTTCATGGGCTTTTTGTTTCGACAGTTTAACAGTGACAATGATCGTTGTTGTTACTTCTATATCAAGCCTAGTTCATCTTTATTCTGTTGAGTATATGTCGGAAGATCCTCACATCATTAGATTTTTGAGTTATCTTTCGCTTTTCACATTTTTTATGCTTGTATTGGTAACATCCGATAATTTCATTCAGATGTTTGTTGGTTGGGAAGGGGTTGGCTTAAGTTCATACCTGTTAATTAACTTCTGGTTCACCCGAATTCAGGCTAACAAAGCTGCAATAAAAGCTATGTTAATAAATAGAGTGGGCGATTTCGGATTAGTCTTAGGTATTTTCTGTATTTTGGTTTGTTTTGGTTCAATAGAGTACGCAACAGTATTTGCCTTATCGCCTCAAACTTCAGTTATTTCTACATCTTTTTTAAACTTTAAACCGCTTTTTATTAACTTAATAAGTTTTTTCATTTTTATAGGAGCGGTTGGAAAATCAGCTCAGTTAGGATTGCACACTTGGTTACCCGATGCAATGGAAGGGCCAACACCTGTTTCGGCCCTTATCCATGCAGCTACAATGGTTACCGCAGGGGTTTTTCTTCTAGCTAGATGTTCACCTTTATTAGAATATGCTCCCTCTATACTCTGTTTAATTAGCACAGTTGGTGGAATAACCGCTTTTTTTGCAGCAACGATAGCGTTAGTTCAAAACGATATTAAACGAGTTATCGCTTACTCAACTTGTAGTCAATTAGGTTATATGGTATTTGCTTGTGGGCTATCTAACTATTCTGTTGCTGTTTTTCATTTATCTAATCATGCTTTTTTTAAAGCTCTTTTATTTCTAGGGGCAGGCTCTATTATACACGCAGCAAGTGATGAACAAGATATGCGTAAATTGGGAGGTTTGAGTAAACTCCTTCCTCTCACTTATACAGGAATTTTAATAGGGTCTTTAGCTCTCATGGGGATACCTTTTCTAACAGGTTTTTATTCAAAAGATACAATACTAGAAATTAGTTATGCGGGATACTCTAATTTTTCCCACTTTTCCTACTTCTTAGGAAGCGCAGGAGCTTTTTGCACAGCTTTTTACTCTCTGAGATTAATCGTTCTTTGCTTTTTAACATACCCCAGCGGGGGGAAAATAATAATTCTAAACTCAAAAGAAGGAAACTGGCCGATAAAAAGTGTTTTATCAATATTAACAGTACTAAGCATCTTTATTGGCTTTGTATCTCGAGATCTTTTTATCGGTCTAGGAACTGATTTTTGGGGGAATTCAATTTTCATTTTACCTAATAACTTTAGTTTAATCGACGCTGAGTTTCTCGATCCGTATATTAAATCTTTTCCTTCAAACTTAAGTGCTTTTGGTGGGTTGCTATCGTTTTTTGGCATAACACTTTATTGGAGAGAAGGATACTGGTTAAAAACATCAAAGTTAGGATTAAAATTTTATAATTTTTTTAACCGCAAATGGTTTTTCGATAAGGTTTACAACGAAAAGTTCACCCAACATGTTCTAGACTTTAGTTACCGCTTCACTTATAAATTAATAGATCGTGGTCTAATTGAATCGATGGGGCCTTTTGGGCTTTCCCATTTGTTATTACTAAAATCGAATCTTTTTCGTCTGTTACAATCGGGTTTATTGTACCATTACTCTTTATTCCTCACAGTAAATTTTATAATATTTTCAACTTTGTTAGTCTACCCTTTTTTGCACAAAGAATTTTTAACTCTGTGTTTAATATCTTTTGGAAAACGTTCATTATGGTAAAGATTCGCGCTTTTGGTAATAACAGATTATTCGATGCAGACATGCTAAAAACTGTAGACAACAATTCTTCAATCGAAGTATTGGGTTGTGTTTTATACACCCATCAGTTCACCTTACTTTTATTAATAGGTATTATACTTTTAGTAGCTATGGTTGGGTCAATTTGTATTACTTTACAAGAGAAAACAAAAAAAAGAAACGATCAACCGTCAAATAAGCCGACAACCTTCTCACTTTATTTTTTCTGGCAACCAAATAAAAGAAAACCACCACAAGCCCATCACCTAAAACCATGACCCAAAAAACTACGAGTATGTTCAAGACATCAATCCAAAGTACCCTTTTCTGGTCAGTTAAGAAAAACAGTCTTATTGATTTGTCCGAATGTTTAGGAGATTATTCCACAAGATTTTGTTTTCATCATAAATTAAAAGTAGGAGGAAATTGTAGATTGTGCTTAGTCGAAATTGTACGATCGCCTAAACCTCAACCTTCTTGTGCTCTTCCCTTTATACCATCTACAAAGTTATTTTTTAATACCCCTTTTATAAATAAGGCAAAAGCAAATATATTGGAGTTCACTCTTGTTAATCATCCTTTAGACTGCCCTATATGTGACCAAGGAGGAGAATGTGATTTACAAGAACAAAATATCCATTATGGTTCTGAAATTAGCAGGTTTTATTACACGAAAAAATCCTTAGTTGACATCTTTTGGGGAACTATCGTAAAAACAATCATGCATCGGTGCATTGTTTGTACTAGATGTGTTAGATTTATCAAAGAATTTATTGGGTCTAAGCTTGTAGGAACAATTAAAAGAAGCAAAAACTCTGAAATTTCCAATTTCATAGAGAAATCCCTGAGCCTAGAACTTGCCGGGGGCACAGTGGATTTGTGCCCTGTCGGAAGTCTTATGGAGACGGTTATTCGTCTCTGGGGTAAACTTCGAAGCCACGTAAGGCGTCTTTGGCCTTACGTGGTAACATGTTTAAAAGTTGCAGGATCCTGCATCAAGAGGATTTACAAAAAGTCAAGAAGATTCACTCGAAGGTTCGTAGGTAGGGTTCGGCTTAAAAGAAAAGCACACCTAGCTACGAACCGGTTCTTGCCCGGGGTAAAACCCGTGATAAGGGAGGAACTAGAGAAATCACTAACACTTTTGGAGCAGGAGGCTTGGCTCGCCTTCTACGAAAAAAAATCTGAAACGGAAGGGGTCCAATTGGTACGGCACAAAGTCGAAAAGAATAGTCCTTCCCGATTGCGATACAGCGGAGGAGGTAAAATTTCGACTGTTTATGTCTGTACGAAAGTACAACATAATCAAGCCACAACCGTTGGACCTACGGCACCCAGACTTGTCTGGTTCGCACAAGACGCGGTATATATACCGCCTTGCTCAAGAGGTAGCTTTCGAACTGATAGAGTTTTACTTAAGGCCGTTCAGACCGGAGCTCCTATGCAATACTAATACAACCCCACAATTAAGGGAACTAATATTCAAGGCGGACCTGTATAGTTTCACCCGACCTCTGCCGGTGAAACTATATAGGGGAATCACCCTAAACGAAGGCAAGTTCCCCGGTTGGGAATACCGGGCCTCTCGTTTACGGTGGTCATATAATGAGTGGATAGATAATATACTTAGTATTGCCTTTGGCTATAAGGTATATTATACCTGGAAACCATTTCGAGAGGTCCGAAAAGCCCACCAAAATCTTATAAAACAAGAAGAATTGGGTACTGCCTTCGAGTACCTGGGGAAGGGTTTAAAAGAAACCCTAACCCAATACATTCTTAGTAAATGTTGTCATAAAATCTTCAAAATCTTAGAGGTTGAATTGTCATTCATAGATGAGAACCATAATTGGCAAAGGTCCCAAACGGACTCTCAGGCGCTCTATGAAAACCCTTTCACCCACATGCTTTATAATCACCATTGTTTTGGTGATCCGCTACCGACAGATACACGTAAACAGGTTGCGGAAGCAATAAACAACAAGTATCCTGAGATTCACAAAATAATAGCACGTGCGTTTAAACAACTCCTCATACAACAAAACTTCGAACGTACAGTTCGAAGGGGGTTGTTAAACGGGCTCTATTTGTGTAGAGCAGACGAAAGACATCGAATATACTATTCAGTCATTGCCAGTATTGTAATAATTGCTTTCCTTACCCTAGTTGGATACGTGCTCATGTATCCAACGGAAACCAAAGAATTCCTCCAATACCACCGATTATGGTGGTATTGGGTAGGGTGAGGAGCTCCAATACTGGCCACTATTGAACAATAGATGTTTTGCTTAAAAGAATATCAATTAGTTTTTATCTTCTCGGTAATCAGTTTTTCGTTAGCAATTGCAATTCTTGGTATTTCTTATACTTTGTCTTCTTTTGAAAATGACATTGAAAAATTATCCTCTTACGAATGTGGGTTTGATCCTTACGAAGACGCAAGAAATGCCTTTGACGTTCGTTTTTATTTAGTCGCTATTTTATTCTTGATTTTTGACACGGAGACAGTTCTACTTTTTCCCTGGTCATATTCTTTAAGCCATTTTCATCCTTTGGGTTTTTGGTCACTAATCGACTTTCTTCTCGAATTAATTATTGGGTTAATATACGCTTGGAAAATAGGAAGTCTGGATTGGGAATGAAACAAACAACGATTAAACAAAAACAATTATATATAGAGAGTGAACCCAAAAAAAAATTATTATACACCGTTATAAAAAATCAAAATTTGGACATCTCTTTAAGATGGTGGGCTTTTACTAAAAAGTCTACCCTTTCTCGGAGCTCAAGTATAAGCAAATGTAGATCTTACTGTCTAAATACCGGAAAATCCACTTCTGTTCTAAAGAAATTTAAATTATCTCGAGTTCAATTACGTAAATGCATCTTAAACGGTCATCTTATGGAATTTAAAAAATCCATAAGGTGATAGGGCGATTGATGACCGCCCACCCGGATAGGTGGCTGAGTGGCTGAAAGCGTTGGTTTGCTAAACCAATCTATATTAATAATGTAGCATGGGTTCGAATCCCATCCTATCCCTCTTAGTTATTCTACTTGCCAGGATGTAAACTTTCTTAAGGCTAAAATTTTTTGTACCAACTTACTACTGCGAGCAATATAAGATATCGAACAATTTTACTTCGACAAAAAGGCATAAAATAAAATTCCTTGCTTTACATCTTTTATAGGCGGTGATGAGCAACCAGGTCGCTTGTCAGGCTCATGTCCTGAAGGTTGTAGGTTCAAATCCTGCTGCCGCCATTTCGTAGAAAATTTTATAGGTTACATCTCGTTTTTAATCTACAAAGAGCTACCAGGTTGCTCATCAGGCTCATGATCCTGAGGGTTATAGGTTCAAATCCTATTGCAGATTTAAAAACGAGATGTAACCTATAAAATTTTTATCCACAGATACCCAAATCTATAATTTTGAATTTATTCCCACGTTTGTCGATTAATAAAAGTGGGTTTGATCCTGGCTCCAAGTGAAGGCTATAAGTCTGCCTTAACACATGCGAGTCGAATGGATAAGTTCCATGGCGTACGGGTGAGGATAAAATGCTTTTCTTCTACCCTCAACTTCAAAATAATTCCCCCTTTAATAAAGCTTGGAAAAATAATGAATAATCAAAAAAGGTCCGCCGGTTGAGGATGATAGCATTTAGTATTAGGTTGTTGAGTCTTAACAAGCCGTCGATGCTTAATTGATCTGAGAGGATGATCAATCACACTGGGACTGAGACAAGGCCCAGGTTTCTTTTGAGGGCTGCAGTGAGGAATATTGGACAATGAGCGAAAGCTTGATCCAGCAAGACTTGGTGAGGGATTGAAGGCAGCCGTTGTAAACCTCTTTTTTAATTAAAGATGATGACGATAAATTAAGAATAAGTCCCGACCAACTTCGTGCCAGCAGTCGCGGTAATACGGAGGGGGCAAGCCTTATTTGTCTTAACTGGGCGTAAAGGGTTCGTAGACAGTTACTGGGTGTCGTTGGCTAAATATTTCGTTTGAAGCGATAAACAGCTAACTACAGATTTAACTTGAGTACAAAAAAAAGAAGATAGTATTTTTTAATAAGGGGTAAAATCCGTTGAAGTAAAAAGGAATATCGCAAGCGAAGGCAATCTTCTAGTTTGTTACTGACGTTCAGGGACGAAAGCGTGGGGAGCAAACAGGATTTGAGACCCTGGTAGTCCACGCTGTAAATAATGGATGCTAACTTTTGGGAAATCTTTGGAAACAGCTAACGCGTTAAGCATTCCGCCTGAAAAGTACAAGCGCAAGCTTAAAAATCAACGGAATTGGCGGGGGTTTACACAAGTGGTGGAGCATGTGGTTTAATGCGATAATACGCGCGTAACCTTACCAGTTCTTGTAAGTTTGTCATTGTTATGGAGACATAATAAATTTTGAAACTTTCAGGTGTTGCATGGCCGTCGTCAGTCCGTGTTGTGAGATGTCAGGTTAATTCCTTTAACGGACGAAACCCTCATTAACCAAAATCTTTGACTTTTTAAATATTTAAATATATTAAAAAAGTTAAGTAAGGTTAAAACTGCTATCTTTTTGGTAGAGGAAGGTGGGGATGAGGTCAGGTCTTCATGGCCCTTATGAACTGGGCTACACACGTGCTACAATGGAAAAGGCAAAAAGTTGCAATAATGAAAGTTAAAGCTAATCTAAAATTTTTTCCTTAGTTCGGATTGAAGGCTGCAACTCGCTTTCATAAAGTCGGAATCACTAGTAATCGCGTATCAGGACGTCGCGGTGAATAAGTCAATGGACCTTGCACACACCGCCCGTCACGTCCTGGGAGTTAATTTCATTTAAAGATACGTAAAACAATTGACTGCAGTTTTATACTAAATAAATAAACAAAACCAAAAACAAAGTCGGAGAGGTTTACTTCCACGGTGAGGTAAGCAACTGGGACGAAGTCGTAACAAGGTAGTCGTAGGGGAACCTGTGGCTGGAATTCACAAATTAGATTAAAAAAAAATTGATTTTTCTAAAAAAGTTAATACTTCCAAATAATTGCCCGAAATCATACCGAACTCGAGAGCTCTTATTTAGAAAGCCAAATATACTTAGTAGGCTTGGGAATCATGGCAAAGTAATTTTTGGTTCGACTCCA